TTTCACTCCTATTTTTTTTTTCTTATTTGCACATCTTTTGTTCATAAAAAAAAAAGATGTGCACGAATTCCGGAAATTGCTTATTCAATTCAATGATGCATTCCATTAATTGAATTTACAATTGAATTGTAAAATTTATCTTATTATGATTTATAGTAATTCTAGATTCATTTTATTCTATATTAATTCAATTATCTTATTTTATAAAATAATATAGAGTACTTTATTTTATATAATATAATAATAATTTTTTATATTCTAAAATAGAATGAAAATATTCGAATTTGAAATGAATCAATTCAAAAATATTTGTCTATTATGAATTTCGAAATATAGTAATCAAAAAATAATAAATCTATAAAATTACGATATCATTTTAATCAAAAAAATAGAAGATAAAATATATAAGCGGGTAGCGGGAATCGAACCCGCATCGTTAGCTTGGAAGGCTAGGGGTTATAGTCGACGTTGATTCATCATTTTGAACGTCTCTAATTCAAAACCGAACGTGAAACTTTGATTTCATTCGGCTCCTTTATGGAAGATGGAAAAAAAAAGATGTAAACGAAAAAAAAAACAAATTCTACCCATAACATCTATGTCAGCCTTTCTGTCTGAATGCATTCAAAAGGACCTGCTTTATAGATGATCCCTATAGAAGAAAAGAGGATTCTAACAATCTTTTCTAGTTACTTCGTTCCCTATTTCTATTTGAAATAATCCTTAGGAAAAGTCTTTTTTGTTTCCAACGAGCTAAAACAATATAATCTGTCGATGTCTCTAGTAAACCAAAGACATTGTTTAATAGCTATTTTGTTTTGCTTCAATCTCCCTTATATAAATCTCAAATTGAAGATTTAGTTACGATTAGAAATAGACCGTTCTTTCTACCTTTATCCATGGATTCCTTACTCGTTCAATTGGAAGTATGGATCCAATTCAAAAATAAATTATGTTTCGTAATTTCATGATCCAATTTTTTCAATTTATAACGGACTCTTGGATACAAATCACGAGAATTTCTATTTTTCCTCGAATTTTTCATCGATAGGAAAAGGATTTAATCCTTTTAAGAAATAAAGTTTTTGATCGAAATCTAAATCAAACGAAAGACCCTTTAACTATTAAAGGGTTAATAGAACGAATCACCCTTTTACCACTAAACTATACCCGCTACAATGCTATTATTGCATATAAATCGACCTTTTGTCGAACACAAAAATAGGTCCTAGTAATAAGTAATAAAAAAATAGGATCAGAAAAAAAATCATGAAAATGAGAGCGTTGACATATTTTTATCAGGAAGACTAATGAGATTAGTAAACGAGGACTCATTTAACTAATTAAATGATAAGTTTTTTTTATTCCAGTAAAAAAAAGTAAATAAAAAAAGAAAGAATAATAAGAAATGACACTTTGATTCTCTATCATTTGATTCTGTATCATAGGAATCGAAATAATCCTTCTTATGATATGATTGTTGTTTCGATTTTTGTTATTTTATTTCAAAAGAATTTTGAGTTTTCAAATAAAATAAATCATTTTTTCTACGATTCATTGGAACAAAAAAAAAAGCCCGGCTAGGTACTGACCAGGCCAGGCCGTGGAAATAAAAAGGGACTTTTCTGACGAAATAAACAAGGTACTTTTATTGATTTGATTTATTATTTAATATATATATATTTTCATTTTCTTTTTTATTTTCTTAATTTATTCAAAATTTTTTTTATTAACATTTAATAGATTGGTATTTATATATTCAAATATTGGATTGTAGATATCTCTTTTGAGCCCTTACTTTATTTAAAATCTAAATGGAATTGGAATTTCTGATAAAAGTTTTTAGATATATATTATCTATATATAGCTTTATATAGCTATCTATATAATAAATAATAAAGATATAATAAAATAATAAAGAGAGATAAAGAAGGGCTTTTTTCAAGCCTTACTTAATGTATCATAGTAATTATTCTTTTTCATTTTTCAATTGGGGGAGAGATGGCTGAGTGGATTAAAGCGTCGGATTGCTAATCCGTTGTACGCGTTTTTCGTACCGAGGGTTCGAATCCCTCTCTTTCCGTTTCTGTCGATGACTTGGTATTTTTTTTTTTTTCTAGTTAAAGAAAGATGTGGAATAGATAAAAATTTGCAAATCAAGCAAGGAAAACAAAAATCTGATTTTTTATTCTTCACGTCCAGGATTACGTCCCGGGTCATTAGATAGGAATCCGAAAATGAAGAGAGAAACAAAGAATATCACTACTGTATAAACAAATAGTTTTAGAGTAAGCATTACACAATCTCCAATAGCATTTTTTTTTTTCAAAAAAAAAAAGAGAATAGATTCTCTATTTTTATACTGCATACCCTATTTTTTGACACCAAGAAATGAAGTGATTTCTAGAAAAAAAAAAAAAATTTCAGAAAATCAGAGTTGAGTTGTTTATTAATGAAAATTTTCTTTTATACCAACAATTATATATTGTGGGGGACTCTAATAGGGTCGTTCAATGGAAAAAAAAGTTATAACAAGAAAATGAGAGTGATCTAGATTTAGCACAGCTATACAAGAATTTCAATATTGAACTTAACGGTTCAGACTGTATGGAAGACTTATCTGATCTTATATTAGAAATTGTTAGAATTTTTTTTTCGAGTAAATCATGAATTTTTCTAGGACAGTATGAAAAATCTCATCGAAAACTTACAGCAGCTTGCCACACAAAAGCTAATAAAAAAAAGAACACAGGTATTACTGGCATAATATCTACTATTGGATTCAAAAAAGCGTAGGCCTCGGGTAATTTGGCTAAGAAAAAGCTACTTGAATAAAGGACAGAATTAAGACAGATACAGATTAAACTTAAAATATTAAGCATAACAAACATTTTGTTCTTGAAGATAATTTTTTTTTGAGTTATTAATATCTTATTATTGATATAAGGGATAAGGTAAAAATTAATAACATAAGGTAGGTCAAAAAACCTTTCTTTTCTTTGATTTGAACTCAGCCAATCAAAAATCCTTCCATTCTCAAATCAAAATAGATATAGAAGAAATCCTACTTTCATACAATATCTTAATTGAATTATATCTAATGATCAATAAATTCAGTTTCATTCGATATCTACACGTATCAAAATCCTAGCAACAATCTAATTGATTCTATCAATATTTGGACTGGAATTGACGAACAACCAATAACAATATTAGTGTTTATTAGTCTTGAATAGAAATGGGGCGTGGCCAAGTGGTAAGGCAACGGGTTTTGGTCCCGCTATTCGGAGGTTCGAATCCTTCCGTCCCAGAGTATGCGTATTATATATATCATAGTATTATGATATTATATATCATAATATTCCATAATATTATATATGATATAATCATATCAAAATTATCATATCAAAAAAAGATTGCCTTTTTTGAACAACCTTCTGTTTAAGAGTCTAATATTAGATAGAATGTGATTCTTCTTTCTTATCATTATTTTTCTTATTTTTGATTCGTCTCTAAATCATATTTTTTTCACAAATTTAATCGAGTTTAAATACCATAAGACGTAGATGGAATTGAATCCATTTTTTATCTAGGTAAAAGATGGGAACATAGATAAAAAAAAAAAAAGACTTTTTTAATGAAAAAAAAAAGTAGGACGGGCTTTTCATCGTATGTCCATATCTTTCATATTCATATTTGAAATTCGTTATTCATAAAAAAACCTTACGTCTCATATATTTTCCATGATGTCATTTTAATTCAAAATCGAAATGTGAAAGCCTCTCTTATTCTCTATCCCTTAAATGGTGTGTGCAACTTGATTATTTGATTTCTGTGGATTTATGTGGAATTATAAATACGAAGGGCTTGCGTTTTTGGTACTAATTGAATCAATGGGATTAAGTCTCTTAAGACCGGTTTAGGCTAAAATAATTTAGAGTCAAAAAAAATTGGATTTGTTTTTGATCTATCTATTTGTTTTAAATCATTGATGGGTTAATTCGAATAGGTTTTTTTTATGATAATAAAAGATAATAAAATGTCCCTTCCCTTATTGGAAAACTTTAGTCAAATAATAATATCGAGGTAGAAAACTTTCAATCAATTATTTTGAATGATTTCCTATGAATCCTTGGTACTTGAAGAAGTGTTAAACTGGCGAATCCATCCTATCAAGAAACTTGAAAATGCGGATTCAAAAAGAACGTATTTTTTATTTATTCGTAATTTTTTCTAAATTTATAGAAATACAAAAAAAAAAAGAATAATATATATATTCCATTTCATATTAAATAAATATTGCATTCATACAAAAAATTGTATTCATCCAATATACTAAAAGAAAATCCAATATCTAAAAGAAAATGTGGGTTTAAAAAAAAAATGGAATTCTTGCTGATACTTTTTAAGAAACTACCCATTCATAACAGTATAGATAACTATGTACCAACTAAACCAATGACTATTCATGATTCCATAATTGAATCAATTACATACCAGTTCCAAGAAACTAGAGGTTATGGTAAAACTTCGTTTAAAACGATGTGGTAGAAAGCAACGTGCGACTTGAAGGACATGATCAACTGTGGATTCTTATCTTACATCCACCATTTTCTTTTATATATAGGAATGAAGATGCTCTTGGCTCGACATCGTTTGTTCTGTTCCACTATAACCCTCATTTCATTTTGGGGAAGTTTGAATGTAAATATTACATGATGGAGCTCGAGTAGAAAGTATTAATTCATTTATCAGGGGCGGAGATCTAGGGTTAGTGTCAATCAATAAGTTGAAACAACTTCGTAAGTATATTTTCGATATAGAAATCGAAAGGATCCAATTCAAGCAAGTTTCAAATTCAAACATCAAATTTGTTGGAATTAGGAAAACTCTTTTGATCAAAAGTGTATCACGCGAGAATCAATCATTCATATGGTTCTTTGATAAAAAGAAATCACAAAAAATGGTATGTTGCTGCCATTTTGAAAGGATTAAAGATCACCGAAGTAATGTCTAAACCCAATGATTCAAAGCAAAGATAAAGGATCCCGGAACAAGGAAATACCTTTTTTAATTGTTTTAATAACTAAACTTGTTAATTGTCTCAATAACTAAACTAGATCAGAATGAAGAATAGAATAGATTCTAAAGGAGACAGGCAAAAAGGGGGTTATAGACGGCTCAATAAATGAAATGCTTAAAGGTTTTCCTTTGAGTGAGAGTTACCCAACTTGAGTTATGAGGATACAAATAAGAATTTTTTTTTTCATTTCTTTTTTGGAAAAGAATAAAAAAAAAATGAAATCATAGTCTAATTGATTTGATAATCTATGGATCTATTTTACATTAATTAGAATTCTATACATATACATAACTTCCAATTTTCTCGAGCCGTACGAGGAGAAAACTTCTTATACGGTTCTGGGGGGGGTATTGTTAATCTACATCTATCCCAATGAGCCGTTTATCGAATCGTTGCAATTGATGTTCGATCCCGAAGAGAGGGAAGAGATCTTCGTAAAGTGGGTTTTTATGATCCGATAAAGAATCAAACCTATTTAAATGTTCCTGCAATTCTATATTTTCTTGAAAAAGGTGCTCAACCTACAGGAACTGTTCATGATATTTCAAAGAGGGCTGCGGTTTTTACGGAATTTGACCTGAATCAATAACCGAAAAATTCAATTAATGAAATAAAAAAAAAAAGAGGGTGTGGATGACTTGTCTATAGCTTTGGATAACCTTTTCTCTATTATTTCCCCCCTCTCTTGTTCTACTACACTTATTTATTAAAAATCAATCAAGTGAATAAATGAAATAATTGGTTTTATACTAGAAATATAAAATTTGGACATTACCATCAATGGGTTGGTTTTTGTTGGAAATCTATGAACAAATAAAAAAACACAAGGGATTACGCTTGTTTATTCTACTTATATTTATTTATTTATTGATTGAATAAACCCGAGATTTTTTTCTACTTTACTTCTTCCTTACCTTAATTTATTCTTTCGCCTACACTTTTTTTTTTTCTATTTATGTTCATTATCTCTATCGTGCCAATCCAACACAACTCCGTAGTTTTTTCTTTTTTTATTTATTTTCTCTTTTTTTCATTTGAATTCTTATATATTTTATATATATTATATATATATATATTTTCCTATTTCTATTTATTTCAATTAATAGAAATATATAATTTATAGATGAAATATTAATAAATAGATATTTCAATTGACTAATTAAATTGAATAATGAAATATAAATAAAAAAAGAAAGATATTCAATTGAAATTGTTATTTCTATTTTTTTTTTTTTTTATTCTTTTGTGTTCTCCATTGTATTCGTTTTTCACTATTCACATTCATATTGACAACAGTGGATCAAACAAATATAATCCGATTGTGGATAAATAGATCTAGTTATCTCCGCTTCATAGACTTGGTTTTTTTTATTTTACTTCATTCAATTCACATGATGGGCTCATTGGATTTTCTGTGATACAAGAAGTTACTTTTGTGTGATATAAAAATTTTGATTCAAAAAAAAAATAGATAATCTAAGAAGGGATAACATAAGATAAGATACAAGAGACGGTATATCCATTTTTTTTTTTATTTGATTCCATTTGATATTTTATTTGATTACGTCGTGCAATTCCATTTCGTTTTTGATTCTGATTGTATCTGCACATACTAATTCTTTTTTTTATTCGGGTTGCTAACTCAATGGTAGAGTACTCGGCTTTTAAGTGCGGCTAGCATCTTTTACACATTTGTATGAAGTAACAGATTCGTCCATACTATCGGTAGAGTTTGTAAGACCACGACTGATCCTGAAAGGAATGAATGGAAAAAACAGCATGTCGTATCAATGGGGAATTCGGGGAATATTTTTACCTGATGGGTTCAAAAGCTTGTTTGAATTCTTGATGTGGAACAAAATAAATTTCAAGTCGGGTCGAATGAATAAATGGATAGAGCTCTAGGGCTCCAATTCTAGAGAAATAAAAAGCAACGAGCTTATGTTCTTAATTTGAATGATTACCCGATCTAATTATACGTTAAAAAGATATTAGTGCTTGATGCGGGAAGGACTTTTCTCATGAGCGGATTATCGATTTTTTTATGAGTCCTAACTATTAGTTATTCTACATTAGGGGTAGAGATGAATGTGTAGAAGAAGCAGTATATTGATAAAGATCTTTTTTTTTTCCAAAATCAAAAGAGCGATTGCGTTGAAAAAATAAAGGATTTCTAACTATCTTGTTATCCTAAAATAAACATAAACCAATTAG